TTGTCATTTTTGGGATCGGGTTTCATTTCTTATACATAGTCTATTTAACCTTATCCTTCGTCCTTTCGGTATTCGATAGAAGGATTCATTTTACGTTCTTTTTTCTTTACCAAAAAAAAAGGAAGTCAACTCCATTTGTTAGAACAGCTTCCATTGAGTCTCTGCACCTATCCTCGTTTTTCCTTTTCGGAACCGAACCCCTGTTTGTTCTTGGAAAGGCGGATTTGGCTCAGGATTGCCCATTTTTAATTCCTGGGTTTCTCTGAATTTGAAAGTTATCACTTAGTAGGTTTCCATACTAAGGCTCAATACAATTAAGTCCGTAGCGTCTACCAATTTCGCCATATCCCCTTTGTGTTTTAGGAACTCAATACCGCTCCCTTTTTGTTTTATTTCGGCGGAAACTATCGAATTCCGTAGATATGGATTCCTATATCGAAAGGTGTTTTTGTTTCTTGTCCGAAATGATTCTATTCTTTCTGTCTCTCCAATTCAATATAGATGGATGTCTACTACCATAAAAGATAGATACGTCCCTCTTACTCTCATTTTTCTCACGCAATCCGTCAGAATACTCGAACGGTCGATTCTTTTTTTTTTTTTTTCGTCTTTTCTTCCGCCCCTAATGAAAAATCAAATCCTATTTTCTTATCTAATTAAGAGTAAGAATATTCATTATTGATCAATATAGAATTGATAAATAAATCAAAATTGGATAATATATATCACCTCTAGATTCTAGTAATTGTTATATTAATCGTTATGTTCTATAGTATTCAACATTTATTTGAAATTCTATTCTCTATTCTATTCTTTAGAAATAGCTACGAATAAAAGTGAAAAGTGAATAGAAAGGATCCCCGGATCCCCGCGCATATACAATTTCTCTTATTTAATATTTAAGCCCGCTTAGCTCAGAGGTTAGAGCATCGCATTTGTAATGCGATGGTCATCGGTTCGATTCCGATAGCCGGCTTTTCTCTATTTCTCTATTTGTTTGAGTTTTTACATGAGTGATAATGTTCTTTTCTTTCAAAAAGAACATTGAAAAGAAAAAAAAAACTTCTGCCCCTTTTTCCAAGGGTCATCGATCCAGTATGTTGTAGGGGGCTTCCAATTAGGGATAAAAGTTGGAGAAAGTTAGATCTTGGCAGAAAAAATCAAGAACAAGAAGAGGAACCCCCTTTTGATTTAGATTTCTATATGCGTATACAATACAAAAAGGGTCTGGAAATCGATACAAAGCATTTCATTATTCTTAGTACTTTATAGTACAAGACTTCAGCGGATTTCGCTTGATTTATCATTTAGCTCAGTTTTAATTTAGGTTTATAGGAAATTCAATAACATAAAAAATAAGGAGTCTTTATGTCACGTTACCGAGGGCCTCGTTTCAAAAAAATACGCCGTCTAGGGGCTTTGCCCGGACTAACGAGTAAAAGGCCTAGAGCCGGAAGCGATTTTAGAAACCAATCGCGCTCCGTAAAAAAATCTCAATATCGAATTCGGTTAGAAGAAAAACAAAAATTGCGTTTTCATTATGGTCTTACAGAACGACAATTACTTAAATATGTTCGTATCGCCGGAAAAGCTAAAGGGTCGACCGGTTTGGTTTTACTACAATTACTTGAAATGCGTTTGGATAACATTCTTTTTCGATTGGGTATGGCTTCAACTATTCCTCAAGCCCGCCAATTAGTTAACCATCGACATATTTTAGTTAATGGGCGTATAGTCGATATACCAAGTTATCGTTGCAAACCCCGAGATATTATTACAGCAAGGGATGACCAAAAATCTAGATCTCTGATTCAAAATTATCTTGATTCATCCCACCACGAGGAGTTGCCAAAACATTTGACTCTTCACGCATTCCAATATAAAGGATTAGTCAATCAAATAATAGATAGTCAATGGGTCGGTTTGAAAATAAACGAATTGCTTGTCGTAGAATATTATTCTCGTCAGACTTAAACCGAACTAAAATAAAGGGCTCGTACAAATTTTCTCCTTTCACCTAAGTTAAGGAAGGCAGGGGATACAAGGTAGGGGGTTTGATCTGGAGAGTTTTTTTATCCCATTCACGTACCATCGATTCGAGAGTCGATTTTTAGACCCTGCCTGCGCTTTCCCTTTGTTTCCTGTATTTTCTGTATCACAGAAACTTGGAATTGAGAAGCTATCTCAAAAATGCAAAAAGGGGTCTAGCTTCTCGGGATTCATTTTTTTTTTTCTTGGCTACATTGTGGTCAGTAACATCGGTGAATGAGGTCAAGGTACGGAAAGAGAGGGATTCGAACCCCCGGTAAACAAAAGTCTACATAGCAGTTCCAATGCTACGCCTTGAACCGCTCGGCCATCTCTCCTACACAATGATTATGACCGAGAACCCACGTGAATAGCGAGTTGTTCAAATTTGATTGTTCGATGGGTACGGATAATCAAATCCGTTCTAATTCGAAAAATAGAAACCCTTTCGGCAAAGAAAAAATTCTTCCTTGGGATCTGGGGAAAAAGAGAAAATTTTTTGTTTGTGAAAAGCAGTTAAAGTAAAGAAAAAAATAACCCTATATATCTTGTTTGCAAAGAGTACGTTCCTCTTTTTTTTTCTGAGATTTCTACCCGATTTAATCAACGAATTGGAACGAATGAACGGGCCAGTCCGTTTTTTTTTTTAGGCGTCTGCTTTTATGTTATTTTGTACTGTCCAATTCCTTTGTTTGTGGGATTGTTTTCTCACGAGAGGCAATGAAACGAATTATAGAATCTTATGCCTAGATCGCGGATCAATGGAAATTTTATTGATAAGACCTTTTCAATTGTAGCCAATATATTATTACGAATAATTCCGACAACCTCAGGAGAAAAAGAGGCATTTACCTATTACAGAGATGGTGCGATTTGATTATTTTTTTTATTTACTGCTTTTGGTCTTAGAAGAAAAAAAAAAGACGATTCGGGATAGAAAAGAACGAAAAAGGATTGTTGAAAAAATCTACGCTTGTTGAAGGTGAAGTTTATAGAGAAACCCATTCCTTCTGTCGTGTATCCCCGATTAATGCAGCCTCAGATGCTTCAATTGTCAATTCGAGTATTGAGCGAAAGGTTACACCTACGGGTTCTGTATTGCAAGTCAACCCTACTACACCAGTACCAATAGGCAGCATAGGGGAAGAGGCGCTACGTCTAGTAATCAACAACACGAAAACTTTGTTATAAACGGCCCCTTTCCGTATCGGGATCGGGACTAAGAAGAGTGGTTAGGATAACAAACATCCATCTCGTTTGTACTGTGGATACCCATATAACCATCGAAGACTGTTGAAGTGATTAATTCCAGGAAATTAAGGGGCGTTGAGAACAAAGAAATTGTTGGAGTTTACAGTTTTATCTAGTACCAATGCGCGTGCTATTAAGAAAAAAGCTTTTGCAGGAAGGTTGGCTAGAGATTTCTTGTAAAAAAATTAGCCCCACTCAGTTCAGAATGAGAATATTTCAATCGTTTTTGATTCCATGTATTATTCTCATTAGGCACGTAAGGGAGGAGCCGTATGAGATGAAAATCTCATGTACGGTTCTGAAACGGAGAATTCTTAGAATCGAATGACGACCGTAACGGATGTCAGCTCAATCTGAAGGCAATTATGCGGAAGCTTTACAGAATTATTATGAAGCTATGCGACTAGAAATTGATCCCTATGATCGAAGCTATATACTCTATAACATAGGCCTTATCCACACAAGTAACGGCGAACATACAAAAGCTTTAGAATATTATTTTCGGGCACTAGAACGAAATCCGTTCTTACCACAAGCTTTTAATAATATGGCTGTAATCTGTCATTACGTGCGACTATCTCTACTATAGAAAGAAAAAGGAAGAAAGAAAAAGGAGGGGGGCGGGGAAGGAAGAGCAAATACACTAAACTACTAAATCCTAGAAAAAAAAAAAACAGGCTTTCTACATATGCATCGTGCAAAAAACGATTTTTATCAGCTGTAGCAAAGAAAGAAACTTCATAGAAGTCGAAATATGAAGAAATCGATATGCCTAGAGACTTGATTCTATGGATAAAGGATCTAATTGATAGAGGAAGCACCGTAAAGACCAATTCGCGAGGTTTTGGACCGACACCGATCCAATAAGAACTGCTTTTTTATGTCATGATATGAGATAAAAGTCAGGAATCCGCTTCTGTAATAAAGCGGATCCCCAAAGGTATTGAGCAGCGGTGTAGTATCAGATCCCAAAGACAGTAAGTCTTTTCTTTCTTAGTTCTTAGAAAGAAAGGTCTTTTTCAAAGATTCTATATCAATTTTTCTATGAAACTGAGATAGATACCTTTCAGAAAATTATAACTATAGCGGAAATGCTTCTATGTTATTCTTCTGACGGTGGGAGAAAAGAGAAAATGAAGGCAAAGCTGATTATTAATTTAATCAAAAGTCAAGTTTGAAACTCATGCTCATGGAATTAACGCCTTTTGGTTAACCCGCGAAAAAAATAAAGATCGATCTATGAGAAATCTCATTCAATTCGATATACTCCATTCAAAAACTCGGGACACCAAAAGAATTGATTGCCGAGCCGTATGAGGCGGGAAACTCTCAAGTACGGTTCTAAGGAAAGGAATTGACCCGCCTATTCCGACCGGGGAGAACAGGCCGTTCGGCAGGGGGATTCTGAAATTGCGGAGGCCTGGTTCAATCAAGCCGCCGAGTATTGGAAACAAGCTATTGCGCTTACTCCTGGTAATTATATTCAAGCGCAGAATTGGTTAAAGATCACGGGACGTTTCGAATAAGAAACTTTCTGTTTATTTATTTAGATATTTTGAATTTGATTTATTTAAAATTTTGATATCTATTTTCGTTTGGTATAATTCTAAATAAATTGTTTGTTAGCCCTATCAGCGAAATCAGTGAAATAAAAAAGATCATTTATCTGTATCTGCTAAGAAATAATCAAAGAATTTCCTTATATCCTTTCTATGATCCTT